GCTAGCGTAGCTTAACTCAAAGCATAACACTGAAGATGTTAAGATGGGCCCTAAAAAGCCCCGCATGCACAAAGGCATGGTCCTGACCTTACTGTCAACTTTAGCCCAACTTACACATGCAAGTCTCCGCAGCCCCGTGAGTACGCCCTCAATCCCCTGCTTGGGGACAAGGAGCGGGCATCAGGCACAAATTTTTAGCCCAAGACGCCTAGCCTGGCCACACCCCCAAGGGAATTCAGCAGTGATAAACATTAAGCCATTAGTGAAAACTTGACTCAGTCAGGGTTAAGAGGGCCGGTAAAACTCGTGCCAGCCACCGCGGTTAAACGAGAGGCCCCAGTTGACAGTACCACGGCGTAAAGGGTGGTTAAGGATAACATTAAATTTTTTAAATAAAGCCAAATGGCCCCTTGGCCGTCATACGCTTCTAGGTGTCCGAAGCCCAATTAAACGAAAGTAGCTTTAATAACCCCGCCTGATCCCACGAAAGCTGAGAAACAAACTGGGATTAGATACCCCACTATGCTCAGCCATAAACCCAGATGTCTAACTACAATTTAACATCCGCCAGGGTACTACGAGCATTAGCTTAAAACCCAAAGGACCTGACGGTGCCTTAGACCCCCCTAGAGGAGCCTGTTCTAGAACCGATAACCCCCGTTAAACCTCACCACTTCTAGCCATCCCAGCCTATATACCGCCGTCGCCAGCTTACCCTGTGAAGGTATTAAAAGTAAGCAAAACGGGTACAACCCAGTACGTCAGGTCGAGGTGTAGCGCACGAAGTGGGAAGAAATGGGCTACATTTTCTACCACATAGAATACTACGAATGTGCAACATGAAATAGTGCTTGAAGGAGGATTTAGTAGTAAAAAGGAAGCAGAGCGTCCTTTTGAACCCGGCTCTAAGGCGCGTACACACCGCCCGTCACTCTCCCCTGTCAACATGCAATAAAAATTTATAATACAAAAGCACCGACAAGGGGAGGCAAGTCGTAACATGGTAAGTGTACCGGAAGGTGCACTTGGATAAAACCCAGGGTGTGGCTGAGTCAGTTAAGCACCTCACTTACACCGAGAAGACATCCATGCAAATTGGATCACCCTGAGCCAAACAGCTAGCTTAATCATTAATTTAAATCCACAACATTTATAATAAAACATAAAACAACACTAAAAATTAAACCATTTTTTTACCTTAGTATGGGAGACAGAAAAGGTCCAACTAAAAGCAATAGAAAAAGTACCGTAAGGGAAAGCTGAAAGAGAAATGAAACAACTCATATAAGCACTAAAAAACAAAGATTAAATCTTGTACCTTTTGCATCATGATTTAGCAAGTACCTTCAAGCAAAGAGAACTTTAGTTTGAAACCCCGAAACCAGGTGAGCTACCCCGAGACAGCCTATGTAACTTAGGGCTAACCCGTCTCTGTGGCAAAAGAGTGGGAAGAGCTCCGGGTAGAAGTGACAGACCTACCGAACCTGGTGATAGCTGGTTGCCTGAGAAATGGATAGAAGTTCAGCCTCGTATGCCCCAAACCAAAATATTAAACCTTTAAGGTAATTTTTAGGGAAATATACGAGAGTTAGTTAAAGGGGGTACAGCCCTTTTGACAAAGGATACAACCTTAAAAGAAGGATAAAGATCATAATATTCAAAATAAACTGTTCTAGTGGGCCTAAAAGCAGCCACCTATGTAGAAAGCGTTAAAGCTCAGACAGATATAAATTTATTATACTGATAAAAAATCTTATTCCCCTAACAATATCAGGCTATTCCATGCCCACATGAAAGAAATTATGCTAAAATGAGTAACAAGAAGACCTGTTCTTCTCCAAGCACAAGTGTAAACCAGATCGGACAAACCACTGGAAATTAACGAACCCAATTAAAGAGGGTAATGTGGACAATAAAAAAACCAAGAAAATACCACAGCTACCTATCGTTAACCCCACACTGGAGTGCTACATTAAAGGAAAGACTAAAAGAAAGGGAAGGAACTCGGCAAACACAAGCCTCGCCTGTTTACCAAAAACATCGCCTCCTGCAACTAAATTAAGTATAGGAGGTCCAGCCTGCCCAGTGACTACGGGTTCAACGGCCGCGGTATTTTGACCGTGCAAAGGTAGCGCAATCACTTGTCTTTTAAATAGAGACCTGTATGAATGGCTAAACGAGGGCTTAACTGTCTCCCCCTTCAAGTCAGTGAAATTGATCTACCCGTGCAGAAGCGGGTATAACTCTACAAGACGAGAAGACCCTTTGGAGCTTAAGGTACAAATTTAACCACGTCAAGCAACTTAATAAAAAGCAACGAACTTAGTGGAACCTAAAATTTTACCTTCGGTTGGGGCGACCGCGGAGGAAAGACCAGCCTCCGAGTGGAATGGGTTAAAACCCTAAAACCAAGAGAAACATCTCTAAGCCGCAGAACATCTGACCAATAATGATCCGGCTTCACAGCCGATCAACGAACCAAGTTACCCTAGGGATAACAGCGCAATCCTCTCCCAGAGTCCATATCGACGAGGGGGTTTACGACCTCGATGTTGGATCAGGACATCCTAATGGTGCAGCCGCTATTAAGGGTTCGTTTGTTCAACGATTAAAGTCCTACGTGATCTGAGTTCAGACCGGAGTAATCCAGGTCAGTTTCTATCTGTAACGCTACTTTTCCTAGTACGAAAGGATCGGAAAAAGGGGGCCCATACTCAAAGCACGCCCCACCCCTACTTAATGAAAACAAATAAATTAAATAAAGGGAGGGCCCAAACCCCTGCCGCCTAAAATAAAGGCATACTGGGGTGGCAGAGCATGGTAAATTGCGAAAGGCCTAAGCCCTTTACACCAGAGGTTCAAGTCCTCTCCCCAGTTATGCTAAACACCCTAATAAATCACCTAATTAACCCCCTAGCCTATATTGTGCCAGTCCTCTTAGCAGTAGCCTTTCTTACCCTCCTTGAACGAAAAGTCCTAGGATACATACAACTGCGAAAAGGGCCTAACGTAGTAGGACCCTACGGATTATTACAACCCATCGCCGATGGAGTCAAACTATTTATTAAAGAACCCGTTCGGCCCTCTACATCATCCCCCTTTCTATTTCTAGCAACCCCAATCCTTGCACTAACCCTAGCCCTAACACTGTGGGCGCCCATTCCTATGCCATACTCTGTTGTAGATTTAAACCTAGGGGTCTTATTTATTCTAGCTATGTCAAGCCTTGCAGTTTACTCAATTCTAGGATCAGGGTGAGCATCTAATTCAAAATATGCACTAATTGGAGCCCTACGGGCAGTAGCCCAAACAATCTCATATGAAGTGAGCCTGGGGTTAATTTTGCTCTCAGTCATTATTTTCTCTGGAGGATATACCCTTCAAACATTTAATACCGCCCAAGAAAGCATTTGACTTCTAGCCCCGGCATGACCATTAGCAGCAATATGATATATCTCAACCCTAGCCGAAACAAATCGGGCACCATTTGACCTAACAGAGGGGGAATCAGAACTAGTATCCGGCTTCAACGTAGAATACGCAGGAGGCCCGTTCGCCTTATTCTTTCTAGCTGAGTATGCTAACATTCTATTGATAAATACCATATCAGCCGTACTATTCTTAGGGGCATCACACTTTCCAAATATGCCAGAACTAACAACAATCAGTCTTATAACTAAAGCAGCACTTTTATCAGTCGCCTTCCTATGGGTACGAGCCTCCTATCCACGATTCCGTTATGATCAACTTATGCATCTTGTATGAAAAAACTTTCTACCTCTTACCCTAGCCCTTGTTTTATGACACATTGCCCTGCCAGTCTCACTAGCAGGTCTTCCCCCACAACTATAATCTGGAACTGTGCCCGAATGCCCAGGGACCACTTTGATAGAGTGGCTAATAGGGGTTAAAATCCCCTCAGTTCTTAGAAAGAAGGGGGTCGAACCCATGCCCAAGAGATCAAAACTCTTAGTGCTTCCTCTACACCACTTTCTAAGATGGAGTCAGCTAATTAAGCTTTCGGGCCCATACCCCGAACATGACGGTTAAAGTCCCTCCTCCATCAATGAATCCTTATGTACTAATAATTCTATTATCCAGCCTAGGATTAGGTACTACCCTAACTTTTGCCAGCTCTCATTGACTTTTAGCCTGAATAGGGTTAGAAATTAACACCCTGGCAATTATTCCTTTAATAGCACAACACCACCACCCCCGAGCAGTAGAAGCTACTACAAAATATTTCTTAACCCAAGCCACCGCAGCAGCAATAATTCTATTTGCAAGTACAACAAATGCCTGAATCTCAGGTGAATGAGATATAAACAATATATCTAGCCCCATCGCCAGCGCAATAGTTATGACTGCCTTAGCACTCAAAATTGGACTAGCCCCCATACACTTTTGAATGCCAGAAGTCCTGCAAGGACTCGACCTATTAACAGGACTAATTCTTTCAACCTGACAAAAGCTAGCCCCACTAGCCCTTATTATACAAACAGCCCAAACCATGGACCCCCAATTAATTACAGCCCTAGCACTACTCTCAATTATTATTGGAGGATGAGGGGGCCTTAACCAAACACAACTACGTAAAATTATAGCATACTCATCAATCGCACACCTAGGCTGGATAATTATAATTGCACAATTCAAGCCACAACTAACAATATTAGCCATACTCACTTATATTGTCATAACAGCCGCAACTTTCCTAACATTTAAATCAATATCTACAACAAATATTAATACACTAGCAATATCATGATCTAAAACACCAGCTATTACAGCCACTGCTGCCCTAGCCCTCCTATCCCTAGGAGGGTTACCACCATTAACCGGGTTTATACCAAAATGATTAATTTTACAAGAATTAACATCCCAAAACCTTCCACTAACTGCCACAATTATAGCCATAAGTGCACTATTAAGTCTATACTTTTACCTACGATTATGCTACTCCATAACCTTGACAATCTCACCCAATACAAACAATGCCACAACCCCATGACGTCTACAGAACACACAAAATACCACTCTACTGGCCATCTTTACAGCCTCTGCTTTAATACTGCTTCCGTTAACCCCACTAGCACAGGCATTAACAAACTAGAGACTTAGGATAACATTAGACCAAAAGCCTTCAAAGCTTTAAGCAGGAGTGAAAATCTCCTAGTCCCTGAATAAGACTTGCAGGACTTTATCTTGCATTTTCTAATTGCAAATCAAATGTTTTTGTTAAACTAAAGCCTTACTAGATGGGAAGGCCTCGATCCTACAAACTCTTAGTTAACAGCTAAGCGCTCAAGCCAGCGAGCATCCATCTACTTTCCCGCCGTTAGCCTAGCAAGGCGGGAAAAGCCCCGGCAGAGTATTACTCTACGTCTTTGGATTTGCAATCCAACATGTTTCTTCACCACAGGGCTGTGGTAAGGAGAGGACTTAAACCTCTGTCTTCGGGGCTACAACCCGCCGCCTAAACACTCGGCTACCCTACCTGTGGCAATTACGCGCTGATTTTTTTCTACTAACCACAAAGACATTGGTACCCTTTATCTTGTATTTGGTGCCTGAGCCGGAATAGTGGGCACTGCCCTAAGCCTCCTCATTCGAGCTGAACTTAGCCAACCGGGGTCACTCCTAGGCGATGATCAGATCTATAATGTTATTGTTACTGCCCATGCCTTTGTAATGATTTTCTTTATAGTAATACCAATCCTTATTGGGGGCTTTGGAAACTGACTTGTACCATTAATAATCGGAGCACCCGATATAGCATTTCCACGAATAAATAATATAAGCTTCTGACTCCTTCCCCCATCCTTTTTACTACTCTTGGCTTCTTCTGGTGTTGAGGCCGGAGCCGGGACCGGATGAACAGTATACCCGCCACTTGCAGGCAACCTAGCACACGCCGGGGCATCCGTAGACCTTACAATTTTTTCACTACATTTAGCAGGTGTGTCATCAATTTTAGGGGCTATTAATTTTATTACCACTACAATTAACATGAAACCCCCAGCCATCTCCCAATATCAGACACCATTATTTGTGTGGGCCGTACTTGTGACAGCCGTACTGCTCCTTCTCTCTCTACCAGTCCTAGCTGCTGGAATTACAATACTCCTAACAGACCGCAACCTTAATACTACATTTTTTGACCCCGCTGGAGGAGGAGACCCCATTCTATATCAACACCTATTCTGATTCTTCGGCCACCCTGAAGTGTATATTCTTATTTTACCAGGCTTTGGCATTATTTCACACGTTGTAGCCTACTACGCCGGTAAAAAAGAGCCATTTGGTTACATAGGAATAGTTTGAGCTATAATAGCTATTGGTCTCCTTGGCTTTATCGTGTGGGCCCACCACATGTTTACTGTCGGAATGGACGTAGACACCCGTGCTTACTTCACATCCGCAACAATAATTATCGCAATCCCAACGGGCGTAAAAGTATTTAGCTGACTCGCCACATTACACGGAGGCTCCATTAAATGAGATACACCAATACTATGAGCCCTTGGGTTTATTTTCCTTTTTACAGTGGGAGGACTAACAGGAATTGTACTAGCTAATTCATCACTAGATATTGTCCTCCACGACACCTACTATGTAGTTGCACACTTCCACTATGTCCTGTCAATGGGTGCCGTATTCGCCATCATGGCCGCCTTCGTGCACTGATTCCCTCTATTTTCAGGATACACCCTTAATGACACTTGAACAAAAATCCATTTCGGCGTAATATTTATCGGTGTAAACCTAACATTCTTCCCACAGCACTTTCTAGGCCTGGCTGGAATACCACGACGATATTCTGATTACCCAGACGCCTACGCCCTATGAAACACAGTATCCTCTATTGGATCACTTATTTCATTAGTTGCAGTAATCATATTCCTATTCATCCTATGAGAAGCCTTTGCCGCTAAACGGGAGGTCTCATCAGTAGAGCTAACCACAACAAACGTAGAATGACTTCACGGCTGTCCTCCGCCATATCACACATTTGAAGAACCCGCATTTGTACGAGTTCAATCAAACTAACGAGAAAGGAAGGAATTGAACCCCCATATACTGGTTTCAAGCCAGTCACATAACCACTCTGTCACTTTCTTCTAAAGACATTAGTAAAATATAAATTACACCACCTTGTCAAGGTGGAATTACAGGTTAGACCCCTGTATGTCTTAAGCCTTAGGCTTAATGGCACATCCCACGCAACTAGGATTCCAAGACGCGGCATCACCCGTAATAGAAGAACTTCTTCACTTCCACGACCACGCCCTAATAATTGTATTTTTAATTAGCACTTTAGTACTTTATATTATTATTGCAATGGTTTCAACTAAACTCACCAATAAATATATCCTAGATTCTCAAGAAATCGAAATTGTATGAACTGTTTTACCAGCTGTAATTCTAGTTTTGATCGCCTTACCCTCCCTTCGAATTTTATATCTTATAGACGAGATTAATGACCCCCATCTAACAATTAAAGCTATAGGACATCAGTGATATTGAAGCTACGAATATACAGACTATGAGGACCTAGCTTTTGACTCCTACATAGTCTCAACCCAAGACCTTGTACCAGGCCAATTCCGACTACTAGAAACAGACCATCGAATAGTAGTTCCAATAGAATCACCAGTCCGTGTTCTAGTTTCCGCCGAGGATGTACTACACTCCTGGGCCGTTCCCTCTCTTGGTGTAAAAATAGACGCCGTACCAGGGCGATTAAACCAAACTGCCTTTATTGCCTCACGCCCAGGTGTATTCTATGGACAATGTTCTGAAATCTGCGGGGCTAATCACAGCTTTATGCCAATTGTAGTTGAAGCCGTCCCACTAGAACATTTTGAAAGCTGATCCTTATTAATACTAGAAGACGCCTCACTAGAAAGCTAAATAGGGATTAGCGTTAGCCTTTTAAGCTAAAGACTGGTGGCTCCCAACCACCTCTAGTGACATGCCACAATTAAACCCCGCCCCATGATTTGCAATCCTTGTCTTCTCATGATTAATTTTCCTAACAGTAATCCCCAACAAAGTATTAAACCACACATTCACAAATGAAGTAGAAGTACTAAGCGCTGAAAAACTTAAATCAGACACCTGAAACTGACCATGGCACTAAACCTATTTGATCAATTTATAAGCCCCACACACTTAGGTATCCCCTTAATTGCAATTGCACTTACACTACCATGAATTCTAATTCCCACTCCAACTAACCGATATCAAAATAACCGACTTATCTCCCTTCAAAGCTGATTCATTAAATCCTTCACACATCAACTACTTATACCATTAAATAAGGGAGGACATAAATGAGCTATAATCCTGGCCTCCTTAATAATCTTCATCCTTACACTAAACATTTTAGGGCTATTACCCTACACATTTACCCCCACAACCCAACTATCTCTAAACATGGGCCTAGCCGTTCCCCTATGGTTAGCAACTGTAATTATTGGCCTACGAAATCAACCAACAGCAGCACTAGGACACCTGCTACCAGAAGGTACTCCCACCCCCTTAATCCCTATTCTAATCATTATCGAAACAATTAGCCTATTTATTCGACCTTTAGCCCTTGGGGTGCGATTAACCGCCAATTTAACAGCAGGCCACCTGCTAATTCAATTAATCGCCACAGCCGTATTTGTACTACTGCCAATAATACCGACGGTAGCAATCCTAACAGCCGCCGTCCTATTCCTTCTTACACTACTAGAAGTAGCAGTCGCAATAATTCAAGCCTATGTATTTGTTCTGCTCCTAAGCCTCTACCTACAAGAAAACGTCTAATGGCACACCAAGCACATGCATATCACATGGTTGATCCTAGCCCATGACCACTAACCGGGGCTATCGGCGCTCTATTAATAACATCCGGCCTAGCAATCTGGTTTCACTTCCACTCCACAACATTAATAACCCTTGGACTAATTCTTCTACTTCTTACAATGCTCCAATGATGGCGAGATATTATCCGGGAAGGAACGTTCCAGGGACATCATACACCACCAGTACAAAAAGGCCTACGTTATGGTATAATCCTATTTATCACATCAGAAGTGTTCTTTTTCTTGGGGTTCTTCTGGGCTTTCTACCACTCAAGCCTAGCACCGACACCTGAACTAGGCGGATGTTGACCACCAACAGGAATTACTACATTAGACCCATTCGAAGTACCTCTCCTTAACACAGCAGTTTTACTAGCATCAGGGGTTACAGTTACATGAGCCCATCACAGCATTATAGAGGGCCAACGCAAGCAAGCCATTCAATCTCTTGCACTCACTATTCTATTAGGACTATACTTCACCGCCCTACAAGCCATAGAATACTACGAAGCACCGTTCACAATTGCTGACGGAGTATACGGCTCTACATTCTTCGTAGCCACAGGGTTCCACGGACTACATGTAATTATTGGATCAACTTTCCTGGCTGTCTGCCTTCTTCGTCAAGTCCAATACCACTTCACATCTGAACACCACTTCGGCTTCGAAGCCGCTGCCTGATACTGACATTTTGTTGACGTAGTCTGATTATTCCTTTACGTATCGATCTACTGATGAGGCTCATATCTTTCTAGTATTTAAATTAGTACAAGTGACTTCCAATCATTTAGTCTTGGTTAAACCCCAGGGAAAGATAATGAATTTAATTATAACTATTCTTATTATTACAGCAGCACTGTCCTCAGTCCTAGCAATCGTATCCTTTTGGCTACCCCAGATAAACCCAGATGCAGAAAAGCTTTCCCCCTACGAATGTGGATTTGATCCACTAGGATCTGCACGATTACCCTTTTCCCTCCGGTTCTTTCTAGTTGCCATTCTCTTCCTTTTATTTGATCTAGAGATTGCCCTTCTTCTTCCTCTACCCTGAGGCGACCAATTACACAACCCCACAGGAACATTCTTTTGAGCAACCACAGTTCTAATTCTTCTAACCCTGGGCTTAATCTATGAATGAACCCAAGGTGGCCTAGAATGAGCAGAATAGGGAGTTAGTCCAAAAAAGACCTCTGATTTCGGCTCAGAAAATTATGGTTAAAATCCATAACCCCCTTATGACACCAGTACATTTTAGCTTCAGCTCAGCATTTATTTTAGGGCTTATAGGATTAGCGTTCCATCGCACACACCTATTATCCGCACTTTTATGCCTAGAAGGAATAATACTATCCCTATTTATTGCACTAGCCTTATGGGCCCTACAGTTCGAGTCCACAAGCTTTTCCACAGCCCCTATACTTCTTTTAGCATTTTCTGCTTGTGAGGCAAGCACAGGCCTCGCACTTCTAGTGGCCACAGCCCGAACTCATGGAACCGACCGCTTACAAAATCTTAACCTCCTACAATGTTAAAAGTATTAATCCCCACGATTATATTGTTTCCAACAATCTGACTTATTTCCCCAAAATGATTATGAACAGCCACAGTTACCCATAGTCTCTCAATTGCCCTTATTAGCCTAACGTGATTAAAATGAACATCTGAGACTGGGTGAGCTACATCCAACATATACTTGGCCACCGATCCATTATCAACCCCTCTATTAATTCTAACCTGTTGACTACTGCCACTAATAATTTTAGCCAGCCAAAACCATATTAACCCAGAACCCATCAACCGGCAACGCCTGTATATTACACTACTTACTTCTCTACAGGCCTTTCTAATTATGGCATTCGGAGCCACAGAAATTATTATATTTTATATTATATTTGAAGCCACACTTATTCCAACTCTAATTATTATTACCCGTTGAGGAAACCAAACTGAACGACTAAATGCAGGAACTTATTTCTTATTTTATACATTAGCAGGCTCCCTGCCACTTTTAGTAGCATTACTCATGCTTCAACAAACTACAGGTACCCTGTCCATGTTGGTAATCCAATACTCACAAATACAACTACTAGACTCCTGAGGACATAAAATTTGATGAGCTGGCTGTCTTATTGCATTCCTAGTAAAAATACCATTATACGGCGTACACCTATGACTCCCCAAAGCACACGTAGAAGCCCCAGTAGCAGGATCTATAGTGCTAGCAGCAGTATTACTAAAACTTGGAGGATATGGAATAATACGAATAATGATTATACTAGACCCACTGTCAAAAGAATTAGTATATCCGTTTATTATTTTAGCACTATGGGGAATTATTATAACAGGGTCTATTTGTTTACGACAAACAGACCTTAAGTCACTAATCGCCTACTCATCAGTAAGTCATATAGGACTCGTAGCAGGAGGAATCTTAATCCAAACCCCGTGAGGCTTCTCCGGTGCAATTATTTTAATAATTGCACATGGACTAGTCTCCTCAATATTGTTCTGCCTAGCCAATACAGCCTATGAACGAACCCACAGCCGAACCATAATCCTTGCCCGAGGACTTCAGATAATTTTTCCACTAACAGCAGTCTGATGGTTCATCGCCAACCTGGCCAATCTAGCTTTACCACCTCTGCCTAATCTAATAGGAGAACTTATGATTATTACAACCCTTTTTAATTGATCCCCATGAACCATAGCACTTACAGGGGCCGGAACACTAATTACAGCAGGCTACTCCCTATATATATTCTTAATATCTCAGCGAGGCCCTACACCAAGTCACATTATAAAACTTTCACCCTTCCACACCCGAGAACACCTGCTCATGGCCCTTCACCTCATCCCAGTAATTCTCCTTGTAACAAAACCAGAACTTATATGAGGTTGATGTTATTAGTGGATATAGTTTAACCAAAACATTAGATTGTGATTCTAAAGACAGGAGTTAAAACCCCCTTACTCACCAAGGAAGGACAGAAATCAATAAGTACTGCTAATCCTTATGCACCGCGGTTAAAATTCGCGGCTTCCTCACGCTTCTGAAGGATAACAGCTCATCCATTGGTCTTAGGAACCAAAAACTCTTGGTGCAAATCCAAGTGGAAGCTATGAATCCAACAACCCTAATCATATCCTCCTCACTCATCCTAGTTCTTACAATCCTCATTCTCCCACTACTGACAACACTAAACCCAAAACCACAAAACCCAGAATGAGCAAGCACACACGTCAAGGCCGCCGTTAGCACTGCATTTTTTATTAGCCTCTTACCATTAATAATATTCTTAGACCAAGGAATAGAAAGCGTCACTACAAACTGACACTGAATAAACACACACACATTCGATACAAACATTAGCTTCAAATTTGACCACTATTCACTTATCTTTACCCCTATTGCCCTCTACGTTACCTGATCAATTCTAGAATTTGCACTATGATACATACACTCAGACCCCAACATAAACCGATTCTTTAAGTACCTACTATTATTTTTAGTAGCTATGATTACCCTAGTTACCGCTAATAACATATTCCAACTGTTTATCGGCTGAGAAGGGGTTGGAATCATATCATTCCTTTTAATCGGGTGATGATACGGACGAGCAGACGCCAACACGGCAGCCCTTCAAGCCGTAATCTACAATCGAGTGGGAGACATTGGGTTAATTTTAAGTATGGCCTGATTTGCAATAAACCTAAATTCTTGAGAAATACAACAAATCTTTTTCCTCTCAAAAAACTTTGATATAACAATTCCGCTCATAGGACTTATCCTTGCAGCAACAGGGAAGTCGGCCCAATTCGGTTTACATCCCTGACTCCCCTCCGCCATAGAAGGTCCAACCCCAGTATCAGCTCTACTACACTCAAGTACTATAGTAGTGGCAGGTATCTTCTTACTAATTCGACTTCATCCCTTAATAGAAAATAATCAACTAGCACTAACCATCTGCCTATGTCTAGGCGCCCTAACGACCCTTTTCACTGCTACCTGTGCCCTCACCCAAAATGACATCAAAAAAATTGTAGCATTCTCAACATCCAGTCAACTAGGTTTAATAATAGTTACTATTGGACTTAATCAGCCCCAACTAGCCTTCCTACACATCTGTACCCATGCTTTCTTCAAAGCCATACTATTTCTATGTTCAGGATCTATCATCCACAGCCTCAATGATGAACAAGACATCCGAAAAATAGGAGGACTACACAAAATCATACCATTCACCTCCTCTTGTCTTATTATTGGAAGCCTAGCCCTTACAGGAATACCTTTCCTAGCAGGGTTCTTCTCAAAAGACGCAATCATTGAAGCCCTCAATACCTCTCACTTAAACGCCTGAGCCCTAGCTCTAACACTAATTGCCACATCCTTCACAGCAGTCTACAGCCTACGAGTCATCTTCTTTGTAACCATAGGCTCACCTCGATTCCTACCATTATCACCTATCAATGAAAATAACCCATTAGTTATTAACCCAATTAAACGACTGGCCTGAGGGAGTATCATCGCAGGTCTTATTATTACATCCAACTTTCTACCATTAAAAACACCCATTATAACCATACCTATGACCTTAAAACTAGCAGCCCTTATAGTAACTATTATAGGGCTATTAGTAGCTATAGAACTTACAGCCATAACTAATAAACTAGTAAAAATTACTCCCACAATCCCTCTACACAACTTCTCAAACATATTAGGGTATTTCCCTGCTATAATTCACCGGCTACCACCAAAACTTAACCTCACCCTAGGACAAGCAATTGCCACTAAACTCGACCAGACATGATTTGAAATTTCTGGTCCAAAAGGGCTAACTTTTACTCAGACAATAATATCAAAAATTACAAGTGATATCCAGCGAGGAATAATTAAAACATATTTAACTATCTTCCTATTAACCATGACCCTCGCCATTCTTCTAACAACTATTTAAACTGCCCGAAGAGTGCCACGACTTAAACCTCGTGTCAACTCCAACACCACAAGCAATGTTAAAAGCAACACCCACGCACAAATAACTAATATAGCCCCACCAAAAGAATATATAACAGCAACACCCCCAATATCACCACGCAATATAGAAAATTCCTTTAAACCATCAACAACTACTCAAGAACCCTCATACCACCCCCCTCAAAATATCCCCGCCGCTAAAACCACCCCTAATAAATAAATTAACACATAACCAGCAACAGATCGACTCCCCCAAGCCTCCGGAAATGGCTCAGCTGCTAAAGCCGCTGAATAAGCAAATACCACAAGCATACCTCCCAAATAAATTAAAAAAAGAACCAAAGATAAAAAAGATCCCCCACACCCGACTAACACCCCACACCCAACCCCCGCCGCCACTACCAACCCTAAAGCAGCGAAATAAGGAGTAGGATTAGAAGCTACAGCAATTAAACCAATAATCAAAGCCACCAACAACATAAACATAAAATAGGTCATAATTCTTGCTCGGACTTTAACCGAGACCAATGACTTGAAGAACCACCGTTGTAGTTCAACTACAAGAACAATAATGGCAAGCCTACGAAAAACCCACCCACTAATAAAAATCGCTAATGACGCATTAGTTGACCTACCAACACCATCCAATATCTCAGCATGATGAAACTTCGGATCCTTGCTAGGATTATGCCTAATCGCACAAATCCTAACAGGACTCTTCCTAGCCATGCACTACACCTCAGACATCTCAACCGCATTCTCATCAGTAGCCCACATCTGCCGAGATGTTAATTATGGTTGACTTATTCGAAATTTACACGCCAACGGAGCATCATTCTTCTTTATCTGCATTTATATACACGTGGCCCGAGGACTATATTACGGATCCTACCTCTACAAAGAGACTTGAAACATTGGGGTAGTTTTACTACTACTAGTAATAATAACCGCATTTGTTGGCTACGTCCTACCATGAGGCCAAATATCCTTCTGAGGTGCTACCGTGATTACAAACCTACTATCAGCTATCCCGTATATAGGAAATGCCCTAGTACAATGAATTTGAGGGGGCTTCTCTGTAGATAATGCAACCCTAACCCGATTCTTCGCATTCCACTTCCTGCTGCCCTTCGCAATCATTGCAGCCACCGTTCTACACGCTCTATTCTTACATGAGACTGGCTCTAATAACCCAATCGGACTTAACTCCGACGCAGACAAAATTTCATTCCACCCCTATTTCTCCTATAAAGATGTATTAGGATTTATTGTATTAATTACAGCTCTAGCCTCCTTAGCACTATTTTCACCCAACCTATTAGGAGATCCAGATAATTTCACCCCCGCCAACCCATTAGTCACTCCACCTCATATTAAACCAGAATGATACTTCTTATTTGCCTACGCAATTTTACGATCCATCCCTAACAAGTTAGGAGGAGTGCTAGCTCTACTATCTTCAATCCTAGTATTAATAGTAGTCCCCCTACTACACACGTCCAAACAACAAGGCACCACATTTCGCCCCCTAACACAACTACTATTCTGAACGCTAGTTGCAGACGTATTCATCCTAACTTGAATCGGAGGCATACCCGTAGAACATCCATTCATTATCATTGGTCAAATCGCTTCCCTACTTTACTTCTCATTATTTCTAATCCTATACCCATTAGCGGGATGACTAGAAAACAAAGCATTAAAATGAGCTTGCCCTAGTAGCTTAGCCTAAAAGCATCGGTCTTGTAATCCGAAGATCGGGGGTTAAATTCCCCCCTAGCGCCCAGAAAAGAGAGATTTTAACTCCCACCACTGGCTCCCAAAGCCAGAATTCTAAATTAAACTATCTTCTGATAGTAACATGTATGGTCTAGTATATATTATGTATAATATTACATAATGTAATATATACATACATATGTATTATCACCATTCAATTATTTTAACCCCAAAGCAAGTACTATCGTCCAAAATATACATAAAGCAAATTATTAAAACTCAGAAATAATTTATTTAGACCCGGGAAATAGATATTTCCCCTAAACTTGGCACTCACATCTTTCCTTGAAATACCCAGCTAAGGTTTATATTAAACATATTAATGTAGTAAGAGACCACCAACTGGTTTAAATTAAGGTATATCATGCATGATAGAATCAGGGACACAAAATGTGGGGGTCGCACACTGTGAACTATTCCTGGTATCTGGTTCCTATTTCAGGTACACAATTGTAATAATCCCACATTCGGATAACTATACTGGCATCTGATTAATGGTGTTATACATACTCCTCGTTACCCAACATGCCGGGCGTTCTTTTATATGCATAGGGTTTTTTTTTTAGGTTTCCTTTCATCTTGCATTTCAGAGTGTAAACACAAATAATATTTTAGGGTTGAACATTTTCTCTGTTCTAGTTAAAGTAGGTTAAATATTAAATGACATAACTTAAGAATCACATATTAATAACTCAAGTGCATAACATATCCATTACTTCTTCACTTTACCCTTATATATGCCCCCTTTGGTTTACGCGCGACAAACCCCCCTACCCCCTACGCTCAGCAAATCCAGTTATCCTTGTCAAACCCCTAAACCAAGGAAGGTTCGAGAACGTGCGTGCTAACAAGTTGAGATATGGGTTAGCCATCCGCGTTGTATATATATACATGCACATTGCGTTTATATATCGCGCAAAACCCCCAAATATTAGCCTATTATACTCTACTGAAATTCTTGACGACTTTTTAATGCTAAAAAATCCAACATTTATAAT